GAACCGATGGGTACGAACCAGCTTTCCATCCATGCCAAAAGAGATAGAGTTTACCAAAAAAACCGGATGGCGGAGGTATACCCCCTAGGGATGGTGAACGTAAAACCGGAGAGAATGTTAGGACAGGATCCTTCATATATAATCCTGCGTAATCCCTGATATTATCAGTTCCGGTTCGTAAACCAAATGGGATGATACGAGCAAAAGTTCCCAAATTCATGAGTATATAGATAAACGTATAAGTTATCATACTTGCGTAACCGTTTTCCGAGTCTGCAGCAAGTACCCCAATCATGATATATCCAATTTGGCTTATAGAGGGATAAGCTAGCATACGTTTTACGCTTCTTTGAGTAACGGCAATTAGATTTCCTAATATCATGCTAAAAGTAGCTAATAATCCCACCGCGATATGCCACTCATTAGATAAGTATGGGAAAATTAGACCGAAGAGTCGTGTAAATAAAACTGGAGCTGCTACTTTAGAGGTAACGGAGAAAAAAGCAACGACTGGTGTAGGAGAGTCAGAGTCGAAAAGAAGATTTTCGATCTTTCCGCTCATTCAGAACCGTGCGTGAAATTCTCACCTCACACGGCTCCTGGTTCGAAAGAGCTTCATAACTGGTATTGCTCCCAGAACCTTCCTCGTGTATGTATCAAATCCATTTTTCCTCAAATAATCCATAATCACTCGATGCGAAGAATAGTTGTTAACTTCTCGAGGAATCCCTCATCGTTTGTTTCCTTTTACCGCCAGGAGTTTCGTCTCAAATTCCTTCTTGCTTGTTTGTCCTTCTTCCTTTTTTGAGGGAATCCTTTCAACAACTATAACTATTGATAGGTACGTGCGACAGGCGGGAGGGGCGAATTTCGATTTTCTTCGTTCCCGATGGGCACGCAATAAAAAAAAAACAAGGTACCATCTTAGGGTGATTTATTTTATGGAATAATTAAAAACAAAAAAGAACGAATTTCCGAAGGATCGAACTCATAATTTCACACATTTTTTAGATTCAAACTTTTTTAATGTAAAAATATATTGAATGATTTTTCAATTTAATACGCATTAAAAAAGAGTCTACCCCTAATAATAATAAATAAAAAAAAAATTTCAAAGAAATTCGTAGAAAAAAAAAATCTATTAGATTAAAACCTAATTTCCCAAAACTTGTGATTTCGCTCTGCTTTGCTGGTACAATTTTTGTCACGAAATTCCGTAAAATTCGTAATACGGCAAGAGCCAATTTTTGATAAATTAACTAAATTTAAGGAAATTGATAATTGTTCCCACATGCCCACGGGATAAAGCAGAAGGATAATTATTTGACTTTTTAATTATCTGCGACGGATACGTCATTTCTCGAATCTGAACGAATCACGCTCCTTCATATACATCAGGAGTCCATTGATGAAAT